TCCACAATTAATCCGATGGATCCTTAGGATTGGTATATTATTTTCTATCCTATAATTTCTCTGGATCGAGCCAAGTATCCCAACTCTTTTCTTTACTAACCATCCTGTATATTGTCCTTTTCGTTCCGTGTTGGAATAGAAACTTATTACTTATTTTTTTTTTAGTTATTGGACGAGATTTTACAAAAAAATTCTTCATAGGAGAGAAAAATATTTCTTTTTTTTTTTATGCGAATTTGACACGACATAGTTAGAGTAGAAAGCCCAATTATATTTAGAATTAGATATTTTTTATTGGAAAGGGGGTTCCATCAAATTCATATCTAGTGAAGCGCTAATCTGGAGTCTCACAAAAGAAAAAAATACCTTTTTTAATACTAACGCTCCTTATTAGTTAATAATCCTGACGATTGGATTTATATGTTTATTTTGACAGAAAAAGAGATTCAAATAAAAGATTTTTCATCGAATGACTATTCATCTATTGTATTTTCATACAAATTAAGGGGTAAGAAAACTCTATGGAAAGACGGTGGTTCAATTCGATACTGTTTAAGAAAGAATTCGAACGCGGATGCGGGTTAAGTAACTCAACAGGCAGTCTTGGTCCTATTGAAACTACCAGCGAAAGTGAAGATTCTAATCGAAATCAGATGAAGAAAAATATTCATAGTTGGGGTGGTCATGACAATTTTAATTACAGTAATTTATTCAGCGTCAAGGACATTCGGAATTTCATCTCTGATGAAACTTTTTTAGTTAGGGATAATAATGGGAACAGTTATTCCATATATTTTGATATTGAAAATCATATTTTCGAGATTGACAATGGTCATTCTTTTCAGAGTGAACTAGAAAGTTCTTTTTCTAGTTATTTAAATAATGGATCTAACAGTGACGATTTCCACTATGATCCTTACATGTATGATACTCAATATAGTTGGACTAATTACATTAATAGTTGCATTGACAATTATCTTCAGTATCAAATCTTTGTTGATACTTACATTGTAAGGGGTAGTGACAATTACAGTAACACTTACATTTATAGTTCCATTTGTGGTGAGATTGAGGGTTCCAGTATAAGAACCAGCACGAATGGCAGCGATTTAACTATAAAAGAAAGTTCTAATGATCTGGATGTAACTCAAAAATACAGGCATTTGTGGGTTCAATGTGAAAATTGTTATGGATTAAATTATAAGAAATTTTTTAAATCAAAAATGAATCTTTGTGAACAATGTGGATATCATTTGAAAATGAGTAGTTCAGATAGAATCGAACTTTTGCTCGATCCGGGTACTTGGGATCCTATGGATGAAGATATGGTTTCTCTGGATCCGATTGAATTTCATTCGGAAGAGGAGCCTTATAAAGATCGTATCGATTCTTATCAAAGAAAGACAGGATTAACCGAGGCCGTTCAAACAGGCATAGGCCAACTAAATAATATTCCCGTAGCAATCGCGGTTATGGATTTTCAGTTTATGGGGGGTAGTATGGGATCCGTGGTCGGGGAGAAAATCACCCGTTTGATTGAGCACGCTACTCAAAAATTTCTACCTCTTATTATAGTGTGTGCATCCGGGGGGGCACGTATGCAAGAAGGAAGTTTGAGCTTGATGCAAATGGCTAAAATATCTTCTGCTTTATATGATTATCAATCAAATAAAAAGCTGTTTTATGTACCAATCCTTACATCTCCTACTACAGGTGGGGTGACTGCCAGTTTTGGTATGTTGGGGGATATCATTATTGCTGAACCCAATGCATACATTGCATTTGCGGGTAAAAGAGTAATTGAACAAACATTAAATAAAACAGTACCTGAAGGTTCACAAGCGGCTGAATATTTATTCCAGAAGGGCTTATTTGATCTAATCGTACCACGTAATCTTTTAAAAAGCGTTCTGAGTGAGTTATTTCAGCTTCACGCTTTCTTTCCTTTGAATCAAAATTCAATTATCAATTAATCCCCCATTTTATTTGTAGAAAACAAGTAGTTAGTTTATCGGAAGCCAAGTAAAAATAAGATGAACGGGTTTTCTTTGTTAACATCATAAGATGTAGAAGACAAGAGCAAAAGACGAAGAAAAAAATATATAAAAATAGATAATAATTAATAATCAAGGCGATTATCATATATATCTTTTTTTACCATATAGCAATTTTACCATATAGCAATTTTACCATATAGAAAGATGAATAAGTCCATTATATACTCACTTAGATATATATACTGACACCTATACTAATTTCATTTAAATTGGAATTTCATTAATATTAATTAAAATATTAATTAAATTAATTAATAAGAATTCTAATTCTTAATTATAATCATTATAAGATCTCTTTATAAAAAATTTATAAATAAGAATACTAGGTACAAATAATAAATCGAGGTATCCGTTCTATGATAACTTTCGACTTTCCTTCTGTGTTGGTGCCTTTAGTAGGCCTAGTACTCCCGGCAATGGCAATGGCTTCTTTATTTCTTCATGTTCAAAACAATAAGACTGTTTAGATCTGATGGGTCCAATTCTCATTCATTTTTTTCAAAACATAGACTTGTATCATAACGCAGATAACCATTTTTTGAAATATGGTATAACATTCCGCCGAACATAAAGGAGAGGCTTTTATGCTTATACCTGTAAAAAGATGATATATTAAGTCAAGGAATTCTATCGATTTGATTTCTATTTGAAAATATATCAGCATCGACGGATGGCTGAAATGTAACGTTGGCGTATGTATATCGATGGGATCATACGAAGGGTGTGTTATTATTTTAAATCGAACCAATTTCACGAATTCCTCTTAAAAGTTGACAGCAACCTAGTACTAGTTGATGAGAGTTACTTCGGAAACAAAAAGAATAAAGTCTGGGGTATTTTCTTAATTCCAATAAAACGAAACCGGATCAAGTATGAGTTGTCGATCAGAGCATATATGGATAGAACCTATAACGGGGTCTAGAAAAACAAGTAATTTATGCTGGGCCCTTATCCTTTTTTTAGGGTCATTGGGATTCTTATTGGTTGGAACTTCCAGTTATCTTGGTAGAAACCTGATATCTTTATTTCCGTCTCAGCAAATCCTTTTTTTTCCACAGGGGATCGTGATGTCTTTCTATGGGATCGCGGGTCTCTTTATTAGCTCCTATTTGTGGTGCACACTTTCGTTGAATGTAGGGGGTGGTTATGATCGATTTGATAGAAAAGAAGGAATAGTGTGTATTTTTCGTTGGGGATTTCCTGGAAAAAATCGCCGCATCTTCCTCCAATTCTTTATAAAGGATATTCAGTCCATCAGAATAGAAGTTAAAGAGGGTATTTATGCGCGTCGTGTGCTTTATATGGACATCAGAGGTCAGGGGGCCATTCCCTTGACTCGTACTGATGAGAATGTTACTCCACGGGAAATTGAACAAAAAGCTGCCGAATTGGCCTATTTCTTGCGTGTACCGATTGAAGTATTTTGATATAATGATAGAAAAAACAATATTCATTACTTAAATGAAGTGGTTCTTTCGGGCATTCATCGAAAGGAGATACTTGCTTGGAATTTGACTCATTGCGATACCTGGAAACAATATTTTTTGATTGTTTTCTTCATTCGAATTCGAAGTGAATTCTTAATCTATTTCTTTATTCTTTCTCAATTCAAAGAAAAACTGCGAAATCACACACAAATAAAAAGCGAATAGATTCATAGGTTCGATACCTTGTAATAGAACTCATGCATGAGCGAAATATTGGATCGTATAGAGTTAACTAATGAGGTGGATTCATTAAAAATTCACAGATGAAATGAAAAATGGCAAAAAAGAAAGCATTCACTCCTCTTTTCTATCTTGCATCTATAGTATTTTTGCCCTGGTGGATTTTTCTCTCATTTAATAAAAGTCTGGAATCTTGGGTTACTAATTGGTGGAATACTAGGCAATCCGAAATCTTTTTGAATGGTATTCAAGAAAAGAATATTCTAGAAAAATTCATAGAATTAGAGGAAATCTTTCTCTTGGAGGAAATGATTAAGGAATACTCGGAGACATATCTACAAAACCTTCGTATAGGAATTCACAAAGAAACGATCCAATTCATCAAGATACACAACGTGGATCGTATCCATACGATTTTGCACTTCTCGACAAATCTAATCTGTTTCATTATTCTAAGTGGTTATTCTATTTGGGGTAATGAAGAACTTGGCATTCTTAACTCTTGGGCCCGGGAATTTCTATATAACTTAAGTGACACAATAAAAGCTTTTTCTATTCTTTTATTAACTGATTTATGTATCGGATTCCATTCGCCCCACGGTTGGGAACTTATTATTGGGTCTGTCTACAAAGATTTTGGATTTGTTCATAATGAACAAATTTTATCTGGTCTTGTTTGTACTTTTCCAGTCATTCTAGATACACTTTTTAAATTTTGGATTTTCCGTTATTTAAATCGGGTTTCTCCGTCACTTGTAGTGATTTATCATTCAATGAATGATTGAAAAAAGATTCACTAATATTATATTAATAGAATTCGAATGTTTCTTACTTTGTAGTTCGATATAAGCAAAGTGTAGAAAATCCTACTTACTCTTTCTATTTCTGCCCATCCCGAAGATTTATACATTATTCCAGTAAAATTCTTCCAATAAATAGCAGAATCGCGGCTAGGGAACTATATTAGCGACCTACCCAATTTATTGTAGAAATTTTTGGGATTAATGGTTGGACTATGCAAACTAGAAAGGCTTTTTCTTGGATAAAGGAACAGATTACTCGATCCATTTGCGCATCGCTCATGATATATATCATAACTCGGACATCCATTTCAAGTGCATATCCTATTTTTGCACAGCAGGGTTATGAAAATCCACGAGAAGCGACTGGGCGTATTGTATGTGCCAATTGCCATTTAGCTAATAAGCCCGTGGATATTGAAGTTCCACAAGCCGTACTTCCGGATACTGTATTTGAAGCAGTTGTTCGAATCCCT